CTTAACGGAAAATGTCCTGAAGAAATCCAACGAGAAACTAATAATCCTGTTATAGAGAAAAAGGTGGCTATCATCCCTTTTTCCGATGAATCACGTAATCCTACGATTTCGTAGACTAATAAGTTCATGAAATGAATCGTAATCACAATTGAAATGATCGAAAAAGAGATATGAGTTAATATATGTTCTAAAGTCACAAATATCATAAAAAAAGGTGTCCCATTACAGAATTGAAATCAGAAATTGAATACATTATAGGATACATTGTGTCTCTTTTATAGGATGCCGCCACTCGGACTCGAACCGAGATGCTCTAGCACTGCTTCCTAAGAGCAGCGTGTCTACCGATTTCACCATGGCGGCTTACTTGAAATAATAATATTCATTTCATGTTGAATCGTCAAGAATCAAGGATTCAATATAGTTTAGGAAACATTAGAATCGATGAAAAAAGACTCGTTTAAATTCATATTTGAATCTTCAATAAAATAATCCTTAGTTAGTATCGTCCTAGGTTCAGTTTTAACAATCAACTTTCACGTACTATAAACTAAGTTCCCCCGATACAGTTGAAATTTCGATAGTTTTGCTCTCAGTAGAGGTATAGAATTAAGAATTGTCCTTTTTCTTTCTATTTTTTTGATGATTTCTTTTTCATTTATCCGATGAAATCGGATAAATGAAATCGGATAAATGAAAAAGATTGATTTTTTTTTTCATTGAAAAAAAAATCAAATAACTAAGATCTCATATGTATTACAATTTCATCACTAAATCCATTTGGAATTTTTCTAACGATTCCGATACTTTAGTATCATTAAGTATTAATACTCTTCATTGTGTATATGTATATAATATAAATAAGGTAACATTTACCAAACCAATTAAGTTTTAGGTTAGGCATATAACAAAATAAAAGGGTTTAAATTTCTATGACAATTGTACTATTCACAATAGAAAATCTTAATCCTATTTTTCTATTGTGAAAAGTTAATGGATAGGGAAAAAATACTATTCTTAATAAGAACCCAATATACAGAAAACTCTTATTCTACATACCACAGCAGCTAGTTCTAACTAATATTGAGTAGTTCAATACATTAATTAATGTGAATCGTTCATCTTAAAAAATTTTCAGTTCTTCGGGCTATGTCAATTCCAATTATCCCAAGACTTTATTATTTGTTTGTCGCACAAAAAAACTTTTTGAATGTCCGGTAGAAACCGATTTCGCTAAAGAAAAAGCTTTTACTGCAGTTAAATATCCTTTTTTCTTCCAAATATTCCTACGAATATGTTTTTTTGACATAGAAATACATTTTTTTGGAACTGCCATTCAAAAAAGGGTTACTCATTTTTATTTATCGTTGTATGTGAAAGACATGTATTGTTCGGAATAGATCGTTTTTTTTAATCATTATCTATACTTTATTCTGTGAATAATAGTTTTTTTTAACTTTCAACATTTAACATAAAAAAACAAATAACATAAAATACAAATAACATAAAATAACAAATAATATATATATATATATATATTATTATTATATATATATATTTATTATATATATATATATTTATTTATTTTCATTATTTTTGTTTATTGTTCTTTTCGAAAGAGATAAGAATTGGTGAATCGGAAACAATTATTAATTATAAAAAAAATCTCAATTTGTTTGTTTTCTTATGGAACATACATATCAATATGCATGGATAATACCTTTTCTTCCACTTACAGTTACTATGTCAATAGGATTTGGACTTATACTTATTCCGACAGCAACAAAAAATATTCGTCGTATATGGGTTTTTCCTAGTATTTTTCTGTTAAGTATAGCTATGGGATTTTCGGCCAATCTGTCTATTCAACAAATAAATGGAAGTTTTATTTATCAATATCTATGGTCTTGGACCATAGATATTGATTTTTCCTTAGAGTTTGGATATTTGATCGATCCACTTACTTCTATTATGTCAATACTAATTACTACTGTTGGAGTCATGATTCTTATTTATAGTGATAATTATATGTCTCACGACCAAGGATATTTGAGATTTTTTGCTTATATGAGTTTTTCCAATACTTCCATGTTGGGATTAGTTACTAGTTCTAATTTGATACAAATTCATATTTTTTGGGAACTAGTGGGAATGTGTTCATATTTATTAATAGGGTTTTGGTTCACACGACCGATTGCCGCAAGTGCTTGTCAAAAAGCTTTTGTAACTAATCGTGTAGGAGATTTTGGTTTATTATTAGGAATCTTAGGTCTTTATTGGATAACAGGTAGTTTGGAATTTCGGGATTTGTTCGAAATAGCTAATAACTTGATCCATAATAATGGGGTCAGTTCCTTATTTGCTACTTTGTGTGCCTCTTTATTATTTGTCGGTGCAGTTGCTAAATCTGCACAATTCCCCCTCCACGTATGGTTACCTGATGCCATGGAAGGACCTACTCCTATCTCGGCCCTTATACACGCTGCTACTATGGTAGCAGCAGGAATTTTTCTTGTAGCTCGGCTTATTCCTCTTTTCATAGACATACCTTATATAATGAATTTCATTTCTTTAACAGGTGTAATAACAGTACTATTAGGAGCTACTTTTTCTCTTGCTCAAAGAGACATTAAAAGAAGTTTAGCCTATTCTACAATGTCTCAATTAGGTTATATTATGTTAGCTCTAGGTATAGGTTCTTATCGAGCGGCTTTATTCCATTTGATCACTCATGCCTATTCTAAAGCTTTATTGTTTTTGGGATCTGGATCTATTATTCATTCAATGGAACCTATTGTTGGATATTCACCAGAAAAAAGTCAGAATATGGTTCTTATGGGTGGTTTAACAAGATATGTTCCAATTACAAGAACTACTTTTTTATTAGGTACACTTTCTCTTTGTGGTATTCCACCTCTTGCTTGTTTTTGGTCCAAAGATGAAATTCTTAATGATACTTGGTTATATTCACCAATTTTTGCAATAATACCTTGTTTCACAATAGGATTAACCGCATTTTATATGTTTCGGGTATATTTACTTACCTTTGATGGGTATTTGCGTGTTTATTTTCAAAATCACAGTAGCACTAAAAATAATTTGTTCTATTCAATATCTCTATGGGGAAAAGAAGCACCAAAAACAGTCAATAAAAATTTACTTTTATCAACAATGAATAAAAAGGTTTACTTTTTTTCAAAAGATACATATAAAATCATTGATAATGATAAGATACGATACTTTAGTACTTACTTTGGAAAAAAATATACTTCCATGTATCCTCATGAATCAGACAATACTATGCTATTTCCTCTGCTTGTATTGGTACTATTTACTTTGTTCGTTGGATCAATAGGAATTTCTTTTGATCAAGGAGTAATGGATTTTGATATATTATCGAAATGGTTAACCCCATCCCAAAATCTTTTCCATCCAAATTCGAATTATTCTGTGAATTGGTATGAATTTTTTACAAATTCAATTTTTTCAGTAAGTATAGCCATTTTAGGATTATTCATAGCATATATTTTATATGGGTCTGTTTATTCATTTTTCCAGAATTTGGACTTAATCAATTCATTTCTAAAAGGGAGCCCTAAGAGAATTATCTTGGATCAAATAAAAAGTGTTATATACAATTGGTCATATAATCGTGGTTACATAGATATTTTTTATACTAGGGTTTTAGCCATGGGTATAAGAGGATTAACCGAGCTAACTCAGTTTTTTGATAGACATATAATTGATGGAATTACAAATGGAGTTGGTCTTACAAGTTCCCTTATAGGTGAAGGTATCAGATATATGGGGGGGGGACGAATCTCGTCTTATTTATTTTTATATTTTTTTTATGTATCAATATTTTTWKTATTTTTTTTGTTCATTGGTATAAACCCAATAATTATACAGGTCTCCATGGGATAATTTTTTTGTCGTGTACAAAGACATTTTTCGTTCTATCATTTCCGAAAAAGTCGATAAACTAGGTGGATATGTAAAAGATATTTTTTTTTTCCCATTACTTGGACATGTATAAAAAAAATATTGTGACATTTCATTTCGTACAGCATTTTCAAACCGATCATTTTTTATATATCGCAATGGACAATTCCATCGTTTATAATCGAAAAGAAAAGTCACAAGAGGTTTTTCAAACCAGAAATAAGTCTTTTCATTTTTCTCTTCTTTAAGTCTTCCCAATTCCCAATTATCTTGATACCTATCAAGATAAGAATCTTCGTAAACTGGGCTATCTTTATAGCATGTCTCTTTAAAGTGAAAGTGGAATTCCCCCTTTGTTTTTTCCTTTCCATTCACTCGGATCTCTTCCGTTTCATCTATTTTTTCCGGATCTTCCTGTTCTTCCGAACAAAGGGAAGGGTCTTCTTCGGCGGATCCCTCTTGTTCCTGTTTAGTCTCCTTCGTTTCGGAAGTTGTTTCTACATCGCTTTCTTCCTCACTTTCTCCCCTTTCTTCCATTTCTGAGGTTTCTTTCAGTTTCTTAGTGACAATAGGCGACGGCATTCTGCCTAAATAGTAGACACAGGTGATAAATAAGAGAATACTAAAGATTCGAGCCATAGAATTTCTCAATTCTGACACAAGGTACTTATTGGATCGAATAGAATGATTTTGCCGTATCCAGAATAATACCAATCCAACCCATTTCATGAATAAAATGTGACCAATTAACCAACCAACAAAACTACTTGTTACAAATAACATCTTGTTGTTGCATCGAAACATATAAATGTTGACTAATCTGGCTAACGTTGAACTTGGTAAAATGAAATGGTTGAATAATTGAAAAATTAGATTATTCAGGAATACACATTGAATGCTGAGATTACGCATTGAATTTCTGGTAGTAGATCCATAATAAAAAAAGTTTTTGTGATTGTTCCAGAAGAAATGAAACAAAAGATACGGTAGAACTAGGACAGTTATTGTATGAGGTCTACCCAATGCTAGATGCAGAGGCGCATAATAGATCGATATGA